TATAGATCTGCCCATTGTTGATTGGAAATTAGAAACTGATATTAGAAAGAAACGATTGCTTAATTACAGTATTGATTTCGGAATATGTATATTTTGTGGTAATTGCGTTGAGTATTGTCCAACAAATTGTTTATCAATGACTGAAGAATATGAACTTTCTACGTATGATCGTCACGAATTGAATTATAATCAAATTGCTCTGGGTCGGTTACCAATGTCAGTAATTGACGATTACACAATTCGAACAATTTTCAATTTGCCTGAAATAAAAACTTAAGAAAAATTCCAGACCATTTTGATCTAAAAGAATGAGGTTTTTTTTTTGAATAACTCCAATTATGGAGGCGCGAATCGTGTTTTAATTTATATTAAAAATATATTTCTATAGTCTATATTAAGGATTTGAAAATATATAATTCAAATTACTCTTTCAGGAGATTAGGCCAATATCTATATCAATCCATATCCATGAAAATGAAATTCAATTCATTTAATAATTAAGTAATAATTAAGAACTATTATAAAAAGTGGAGTTACTTCTTTTTTCCTGACCGGGTCAATAAAGTTATGAAAGATTTTTATTTTTTTATCTCTTATTTTATATATAATGGATTTACCTGGACTAATACATGATTTTCTTTTAGTCTTTTTGGGATTGGGTCTTATATTAGGGGGTCTGGGAGTAGTATTACTTCCCAATCCTATTTATTCTGCCTTTTCGTTGGGATTGGTTTTTGTTTGTATATCTTTATTCTATATGCTATCGAACTCCCATTTTGTAGCTGCTGCGCAGCTCCTGATTTACGTAGGAGCCATAAATGTTTTAATCATTTTTGCTGTGATGTTCATAAATGGTTCAGAATATTCCAAAGATGGAAATCTTTGGACCGTTGGAGATGGAGTAACTTCTGTGGTCTGTACAAGTCTTTTTGTTTCACTAATTACTACTATTCCAGATACGTCATGGTACGGGATTATTTGGACTACAAAAGCAAACCAGATTATAGAGCAAGATTTGCTAAGTAATAGTCAACAAATTGGGATTCATTTATCAACAGATTTTTTTCTTCCATTTGAATTCATTTCAATAATTCTTTTAGTTGCGTTAATCGGCGCAATTGCTGTAGCTCGTCAATAATAACTCTTTAGCGCTGGAAATAAAAAAGAAAACCTTGTTATGAGCTATCGCATGCATTTCCTTTTTTCTATTTTACTTTTTGTATAAAAAATTCTTTATTAGTTCGATCTATTCCCAATATATTCCTTTATTCCGTTACTTGTTATATTCTAGTGAATCGAATTGGTTAAATTGTTGTTCATACTGAAATGAATCGAGATTGATAAGGAGTTGGTTAATGATGCTCGAACATGTACTTGTTTTGAGTGCCTATTTATTTTCTGTCGGTCTATATGGATTGATCACAAGTCGAAATATGGTTAGGGCTCTTATGTGTCTTGAACTTATATTAAATGCGGTTAATCTCAATTTTGTAACATTTTCCGATTTTTTTGATAGTCGTCAATTAAAAGGAGCCATTTTCTCCATTTTTGTTATAGCTATTGCAGCTGCCGAAGCTGCTATTGGACTCGCTATTGTTTCATCAATTTATCGTAACCGAAAATCAACTCGTATAAATCAATCGAATTTGTTGAATAAGTAGTATTATCATATAAATTCGAATTTTTATAAATTAATTCAAATCAGCATGTCTGCCACGTAAGATATGATCATGTTATCACAAACATAAGAAATCAAAGTATTTTGGCACTGTCAATCCAGAAGTAGATTAATAAAAAAAAACTCGGGGAACTCATCGATTCATCTAGTATTTAAATATATAATTCATTTCTAAATTTACTAGATTGAAACTTTATCACGTTCAAAAATGGATAGATCCAATGTCGCATTCAGTAAAGATTTATGATACATGTATCGGGTGTACTCAATGTGTCCGAGCCTGCCCCACGGATGTATTAGAAATGATACCTTGGGACGGATGTAAAGCCAAACAAATAGCTTCTGCTCCAAGAACGGAGGATTGTGTCGGTTGTAAGAGATGTGAATCCGCCTGCCCAACGGATTTCTTGAGTGTTCGAGTTTATTTATGGCATGAAACAACCCGCAGCATGGGTCTAGCTTATTAATACGTTACAGAAAATCCTATATTGAGTCCATTTGATTTTTTTTACCGCCAAAGCCCGTGCCCAAAAATATGACATTTTTGGGCACGGGTTTTCTGGTCCAAGTGTATCTTGTCTTTACCACGAAAAATTTTCCTTGGTTAACAATAATTGTAGTTTTACCAATATTTGCGGGTTCCTTAATTTTCTTTCTTCCCCATAAAGGAAATAGGGTAATTAGGTGGTATACTATATGTATATGCATGCTAGAACTTCTTCTAACAACCTATACATTCTGTTATCATTTCCAATTGGACGATCCATTAATCCAACTAGTAGAGGACTATAAATGGATCAATTTTTTTGATTTCCGTTGGAA